TCTTCAGTCATTCATTGAATGATAAATCACTACAAGTGACGGGGATACGCGATTTAAATAACGGAAGATCCAATATTTTAAAATTGTATCCAGAATGACTGGAAAAGTGGAAACAAGACCAGATATAATTTGATCATTATGAGCAAATCCAAAATCTTTGTAGACAGAGCCAATCATTAGTTCCCAACCATGGGGCGAGTGGAATCCGATGCATAAATCGGTTAATAAAAGAATAGAAAAGGCTTTTATTGTGTCGCTTAAGTTATATAGGAATTCCTGAACCAAAGAATTCAGAATGACAAGTTCTTCATTACCCAGAATAGAATAACCACTTAGAATAGCGAAACATATTATATTTGTGGAAAAGCGCAAAATGGCATGGATATGATCCTCATTGTACATCTTGACCAATTGTATCGTTTCTTTGTGGATTCCTATAGGAAGGTTTTGTATATGTGTCTCCGGGTATTCCTTTATCATTTTGTCCAACAAGAATAGTTCTTCTAATTCTATGAATTTTTCTAGAACGCTCTTTTCTTGAATATCATTCAAAAAAGTTTCGAATTGTCTAGTATTCCACCAATCAGTAACCCAAGATTCCAGACTTTTCTTAAATGAGAGAGAGATCCACCAAGGCAAAAATACTATAAATACAAGATATGGGAGGAGAGTGAATGCTTTTGTTTTTGGCATTTTTCATCTATGAATTCTTAATGAACCCACCTCATCTCATTCGTCGACTCTATCCGATCTGATATTTCTATGAAGCATGAGTTCTATAACAAGGTATCGAACCTATGGATCTCTTCCCTCTTTTTTTATTTTTTTGTATTTGTAATTAATTGCCCTTGGATCTAGAAAAATATAGAAATAGAAAGACAAAAGAATAAGGACCGCTTCGAACCAAGAAAGAATCAAATATTGTTTCCAGGTATCTCAATTGGTCAAATTCGAAGTAATTGCATCCTTTGGATGAATGCTCGAAAGCGTCACTTTAAGTAATGAATATCATTCGGATTTCGAGACGAAAGAACTCCCCTTAGATCGAATATTTCTAAAAGTTTCACTGGCTACCCATAGCCCAGGAATAAATAAGGAAAATTTCTGAAGAATATTGATTGATGTGATGATGAAATAAAAAATAGGTGGCAAAACAAGAGATAAATTCGATGGTTCCCCTTTATAAATATAATAAATATAAAGATTTATAAATATAATAAATATAAAGATAAATATAATAAATATAAAGGATCCAATCGTTTGTTCATCAAACGGCAAAAGAAAGGATAAAAAGAAACATCGATTGACAAAAGAAAAGAGAGAGAATTTAAAAGATATGATCCATCTGTATTTAACGTATCAATTCAAAATAAGTGATTCATCCTTTCTTTATTTTGAAATGTTCTCATATACATGCGGAATCCATACTTATTAGACTTGTTACTAGTATGAAAGAATTCAGTTAATTTCCATACACATAAAAAATCATTTTTGTAAACAAAAAAAACTGCTTCGTTTTAGAGTTGTTCCGTATGCGTCTGTTTTTGCTTGAATGAGTGTTCTGAAGAAACTTCAGTTAAGTTTATATAAAAAGAATGAGTCTTTAGTTCCTTCCTTCATGCTGAGAAAGCATTCATTCTTCAGTGCATTTCAAAATACTTCAATTGGTACGTGCAAGAAATAGGCTAATTCTGCAGCTTTTTGTTCAATTTCTCGTGGAGTCAAATTCTCATCAGTACGAGTCAGTGGAATTGCTCCCTGGCCTCTTATTTCCATATAAAGGACACGGCGAGGATAAAGACCCTCTTTAACTTCTATTCTGATCGACTGGATATCTCTCATAAGGAACCGAAGGAAGATGCGACGATTTATTCCAGGAAATCCCCAACGAAAAATAGACACTACTCCTCCATTTCTATCGAATTGATCATAACCACTACCTACATTCCACGAAATTGTGCACCACAAATAGGAGCTAATGAACAGACCCGCGATCCCATAGAAAGACATCACGACCCCTTGCGGAAAAAAAAGAATTTGCTGAGACGGAAATAAGGATATCAGATTCCTACCAAGATAACTGGAAATTCCAACCAATAAGAATCCTAGTGAACCTAAAAAAAGGATAAAAGCCCAGCATAAATTACTTGTTTTTCGAGACCCCGTTATAAGTTCTATCCATATACGTTCTGATCGCCAGTTCATACTAGATCCAGTTACATTTTATTGGAATTGTTACATTTTATTGGAATTGAGAGAATAACTCAAATAAATTTGACTTTACCCCCTTTTTTTTTTTGTTTTGTTCCCGAAGTAACTCTCATCAACTAGCACTATTATGATGTGAACCATTAGGAGTAATTCATCGAATTGGTTAGATATAAAATAAGAAAACCCACTTCATATAATCCCACTATGATATCTACCTACATATGGATACATTGACTTTCCATTTTCCATTTAAGACATCTGCTGACCCTGATCTATTTTAAAATCGTTAGAAAAAATTTACTCATATATCATGTTTCCGCATGCATAACAGCTCTTTCATTTATGTTCGAAGGAAGCCTGTACCATATTCTACTAAATAGATATCCGTATTATGATCCAAAGCCAAGTCTTGCAAAAAATTCATGAGATTTGGTTCCATCAGATCTAGACAATCTTGTTTTTTTGAACATGAAGAAATAACGAAGCCATTGCAATTGCCGGGAATACTAGGCCCACTAAAGGCACAAAAATAGAGGGTAAGTTGAGAGTTATCATAGAATGGGTACCTCGATTTAATATTTGTACCTGTTATAAAGATATCTTATGATAAGTATATCTATTATAAGTATAGAATAAGTGCAAGGAATCGAGAACTAAATAAATGTACCCATTCACCTTTCTATATGAAATATATGTATGATAATGCACTTTAATTATTATTCTCCTGTCCTTATCTTCTAATAAAAAAGGAGTTTCTTGTGAATTCTCGAAGGATTCGTTAGAATCCGATCCGCCAGGGATTCTTAGTAAAAATGGGCGGCTCTCGGGAAATATAGAAATATGCAAGATTTACATTCTATATTTTCTAGATTTGCATTATTTGAATTTGAATTATATATACATACGTAGGAGGGGGGCATAAAATGCTTTTTATTTTCCTAATTTTGGGAAAAGAGGAATTAGCTCTTTTATCCTGTTGATAGAGAGTTCATGATTACTAATCATTAATATAGGTAAAAAGAAAATGGATCGGGAGGCAAATTTAAAAGTAATTATCCGAAACTTATGATTCTTCCTACAATTAGATCCTCTGTGACCAAAGAAAACCCCATTCTTTTTGTTTTTACTTTTAGTTCGATAAACTAAATACTTGTTTGTCACAAATAAAATAAATGAACTTAATGTTCTACTTGATTGAATTTTGATTCAAGGGAACGAAACCGTGGAGCTGAAATAACTCACTCAGAACGCCCTTTAAAAGATTACGCGGTACGATTGGATCGAATAATCCCTTATGGAATGAATACTCAGCCGCTTGTGAACCATCAGGTACTGTCTTATTCAATGTTTGTTCAATTACTCTTTTACCCGCAAATGCAATGTAGGCATTGGGTTCGGCAATAATGATATCTCCCAACATACCAAAACTTGCTGTCACCCCACCAGTTGTAGGAGATGTAAGGATTGATACATAGAATAACTTTTTATTTGATTGATAATTATATGAAGCGGAAGATATTTTAGCCATTTGCATCAAGCTCAAACTTCCTTCCTGCATACGTGCTCCTCCGGAAGCACACACTATAATAACAGGTAGAGATCTATGAGTAGCATACTCGACCAAACGGGTAATTTTCTCGCCTACTACGGATCCCATACTACCCCCCATGAACTGAAAATCCATAACCGCTATTGCTATGGGAATACCATTTAGTTGACCTATGCCTGTTTGAACAGCCTCAGTTAATCCTGTATTTCTTTGATAAAAATCGATACGATCCTTATAAGGTTCCTCCTCCGAATGAAATTCAATGGGGTCCATAGAGACCATATTTTCATCCATAGGATCCCAAGTGCCCGGATCAATCGAAAGGTCGATTCTATCTGAACTACTCATTTTCAAATGATATCCGCATTGTTCACAAATATGCATTTTTGACCTAAAAAATTTCTTATAATTTAATCCATAACAATTTTCACATTGAATCCACAAAATCCTGTATTTTTTATTTATCTCGAGATCATTATATCTTATTCTTATATTGAAATCACTGCTATTCGTGCTAGTTTTTAGACCGGAACTCCCACTGTTACTACTATTTAGACTTTCACTACAAATGTAACTATAAATGTAACTGTCACTGTAATTGTCGATACCATTTGAAATGTAACTATCAATACTGATTTCAGAACAAAGATAACTGTCAATGCAACTATTAATATGATTAGTCCAACTATATTGAGTATCATACATGTAACGATCATAGTAGTGATTGTCACTCTTAGACCCATTATTCATATAATTAGAGTTCAGATAACTCGAAAGTTCTTTTTCTAGTTCACTCATAAAAGAACGATCATTGTCAATATGAAAAATATTATTTTCAATATCAAAATATATGGAATATATATAACCATTACTATCCCTAACTAAAAAAGTGTCATCAGAGAGGAAATTCCGAATGCCCCTGACACCGAATAAATGATCAAGATTACCGCAACTAGAACTGTCACTACCCCCCCTAGGAATGTCTTTCTCCATATCATTTATAAGGGGGTCCTCACTTCCGTTGGTATTTCCAATAGGACCAAAACTGTCCATTGATTTACTTAGCCCACACCTGTGTTCTAACTCCTCGTTAGACAACATCGAATTGAACCAACATTTTTCCATAGAGCTTTCCTGTCCCCTATTTGAATGAAAATAAAATGGATGAGTAGTCATTCGATGAAAAGTCCATTTGAATATTGCATTTCCTATCGGAATAAGCATATGGATCCAATCACTA